TTGGTCCCGAAACAGAATTCTTTTTTTCTCTTCTTTCTTCCTTGTCTATAGGTAAGCTATATGTTATTCAAGGCATCAATAGAAAACCCCCAATTTTTTGGGGTCCTGCTTATTTTCATTGGCTTCGGATTAGTAGAATAATTCGGAATAGCGGCCAAGATCTTGGGAAAATCCAAGTTAATGATCAATAGGTTTGGATAAATAATTTAGGAAAGATATTCTCATACTGACACAATATAAGGACAAGTATATGCGAAATCTATCCCTTTTTAGTTAAAAGTTTTCTTCGAATCCAACCTTTCCCTTTAAGGAATTAAATTGGTTAGCATAATATAATATCTAATAAATAGAAAATCGAATAGTGGATAATCTGTTATGAGAGAAAGAAAACATTCTTTGAAGAATCAAGATTCGTAATCAATCCTTGCCTTGTTTGTTGGATTAGGTCTAACTTTCTTGACTAAACTGCAAGCGTGGAACTTTACGAGATGAAATAGGGAAAGACAGAAGATAGAACTTAAAAGGATAATTGAAGTGACTCGTCTTCGAATCAACTTTGGTTGGGGTTCGAAAAAGGAATAAAAATAAAGTAAATTCAAGGAAGAGCTTTCCTTTTTTTAAGGGGCCCCTTGCTCGGGGGGTCGTGGAATGCTTTTCTTCTCCTCTTATTCCATATGGAATACAATCAGTTAAAATAAGAAGGAATAGGGGAATATTCGACTGTTTCAATTCTTTATTTATCTTATATTCAAAAATTCTCCCAAAATCCAATTTAATTTTTCAATGGGGTTAGATGATCTAGTTCTTAATATTATTACTTTAAAGAACTGACAGATTCCACAACAAATCTCTTGATTCGGAATTAGAGACTCATGTCCCATCTGATGAATCGATTTTCTTTTACACTTCTGTATCTCACTCTATCTTGTTTTTTAGTATTATCTAAAATAACCGATGAATTATGAATTTTCCATAACTTAGGTAAGTGCTTTACCAACATATGTAGTGTAGTAAAAAAATAAATGGAATTTAACCCTTTCATGCTTACTATAACTAGTTATTTCGGTTTTCTACTGGCTGCTTTAACTATAACCCCAGCTCTATTTATTGGCTTGAACAAGATACGTCTTATTTGAAATGAATTGAATGAATAAGTCAGAAAATAAAAATCTTTCTTTTGGATTCCTGGTATTCTACGACTCTTTTCCACACTAATTATCAATTCTTTTCTTGGTCATTGAGATTCGTGGATAATTTAGACTACTATTTAGGGATAGATCGTACCTCTTTTTTTTTATCCCCTCGAACAAATCGAAATGATTGAAGTTTTTCTATTTGGAATCGTCTTAGGCCTAATTCCTATTACTTTAGCGGGATTATTCGTGACTGCGTATTTGCAATACAGACGTGGGGATCAGTTGGATCTTTGATTGAGTAATATTTCTTTTTTGATTGACCTCCTCCAGACCAGAGAGGAGGTCAAATTGGAGTTGCAATTCAACTTTGTTTTGTTAAGTTATTTTACTCTGCTTCGACATAAGATAGATGGAATCACGCTCTGTAGGATTTGAACCTACGACATCGGGTTTTGGAGACCCGCGTTCTACCGAACTGAACTAAGAGCGCTTTCATTCAAAAAGAAAACCCTTTTCTACTCCTAACGTGTCTCACGTACGTATAGTATCCACAAATTCAAGTTATACCCACTTTAATCGATCTCCTCGCTACTGCCCATAAAGAAGAAAGAAGTAATAGGTAGGGATGACAGGATTTGAACCTGTGACATTTTGTACCCAAAACAAACGCGCTACCAAGCTGCGCTACATCCCTTTTCCAAATTGTTGTATAATGGCATTGTACACAATTCCTGTCTTGTTTTCCACATCGTAATTTTCTTCTCTTTCTCTATCTATATAGAACCTTCTTGTCATTTCTTCTTTTTGGTCTCATATAATCAAGGAATGGTATACATCTAAAATCCTATCTAATTTCACCTATAAAAGAAAGATTACTATTCCTTGGTAATGTATAGGAAGAAGGGGTCATCTTTTTCTTTTATAGGGGTAGGAAAATCTCGTCTATACCGTTCATTCGTTCATTCTATATATAGAATATTGATTTTGTTTTTTTAGTTAGGAATTTCGCCTAAACAAAAGAAATACAAATGATCTTGGGCAAGAGTATCTGATCATATATGTATTCCAATAAGGAAGGAGGATTTTCAATGCGGGATATAAAAACATATCTCTCTGTAGCGCCCGTGCTAAGTACTCTATGGTTTGGGGCTTTAGCAGGTTTATTGATAGAAATTAATCGTTTATTCCCAGATGCTTTGTCATTCCCTTTTTTTTAATTCTAGTTATTGCTATGCGAGGAATTCTTCGTGACATGACGCAAATTTGCCCTTTTTCAGTCCTTTTTTTTTTTAGTATAGGAAGGAAAAAGAAAGAAAAGATGGATTGGGTTGAACCTCAGAGTCATGAAAAATTCGGCAAATCCCATTTTGGAAAACAGAAATTCAATCAAAAGCGGTATCCAAGCTAAGTCAGGCCTCAGAAATCAGAGCATAGAAAGAGGCTGGGCTGGCTACTTAAATGAAAGGATTTCGAAGCAAAATCCTTGCTAATTCGACAAGGATTGTATTCCTTAATTATTTCTCTATTTTTTATTACTTAATTTAAGAATTTTAAAAATTTTTTATTCGAATGGATTTTATTCTTCTTCTTGGGATTCAAAATAGAAGAATAACAGAATAAGTAGAAGAATTAAGTTAAGTCAATCCAAAAAAGAAAGGAGGTTCATGGCCAAGGGGAAAGGTGTTAGAATCAGAGTTATTTTGGAATGTATCAGTTGTGTTCGAAAAGGTGCCAATGAGGAATCGACGGGGATTTCTAGATATAGTACTCAAAAGAATCGCCACAATACACCCGGACAATTAGAATTAAAAAAATTTTGTCGTTATTGTCGCAAGCATACGACTCATGACGAAATAAAAAAATAGGAGCATCGTGTGTTCGATCTTTCCAAAGAACGGATTTAATATATAGAACATAGATAGAATACAAAATACAAATCAATTCATTTGATTTCAGGTAGATATTATTTCATATGTATAGAGGGTATTCATATACTATATATGAATCAAATAATAATATGAATCAAATAATATATGGACCAAAGAAAGACTACTTCTTCTGGATCCAAAATTAATAAAATAAAGAAATCCATTTTTTTATTTTATTAATTTTAAAATAAAGAATAAATAATAAATCATGTATACATCTAAACAACCTTTTCATAAATCTAAGCAAACTTTTCATAAATCCAAGCAAACTTTTCATAAATCCAAGCAAACTTTTCGTAAATCCAAGCAAACTTTTCGTAAATCCAAACAACCTTTTCGTAGGCGTCCTCGGATTGGCCCGGGGGATCGAATTGATTATAGAAACATGAGTTTAATTAATCGATTTATTAGTGAACAAGGAAAAATATTATCGAGACGAATAAATAGATTAACCTTGAAACAACAACGATTAATTACTCTTGCTATAAAACAGGCTCGTATTTTATCTTTCTTACCATTTCGTAACTATGAGAATGAGAAGCAATTTCAAGCCCAGTCAATTTCAATAATTACTGGTCCTAGACCCAGAAAGAATAGACATATTCCTCAATTAACGCAAAAGTTCAATTCCAATCGAAACTTAAGAAACTCCAACCAGAATTTAAGAAACAACAATCGGAACTTAAGTTCCGATTGTTGATGTTTTATTCGAAAGGGCCAGACCTATATAAAGGAAGTAATCCAGTTTTGATTCTTGTGTTTGTTATAAGAAAGAAAAATGGGGAAGAATAAATAGTTTTTTTATTTATTGCAACATGCTCGTTGATTCCTACCACTTAATCTTAATTTATTGTATCTTCCCGGAGTTCCCTCTCCGGGAATTCGGTTTTAATTATTCCTGTATATTACTTTTTTATCCATTTAATTGAGGATCTTTATTTTATTGGAAATCGTGTAAAGATTATTTGGATTTGATACAGCTACTTGTGCAAGCATTTTACGATTAAGAATCAATTCCTTCTTGTACAGATTGTGTATTAATTTACTATAACTATCAAATACTTTATATATCCGCGTTGCTGCGTTTATCCGAGTGATCCACAAACGACGAAAATCCCTCTTTTGCCTGCCTCTATCTCGATGAGAGGAAACAAAAGCTCTTCTTACTTGTTGAGTAATGATTCGATTAAGTCTTAAATGAGCCCCTCTAAAGTTTGAGGCAAATGAACGCATTTTTGTTCGTCGTCTCCGAGCTATATATCCTCGCGGAACTCTGGTCATTGAATCAAATTAACCTTAATGAATACCAAATGATTTCTCTTCTTTTAGCCATCCTTTTTCCCATTAATAACAAAACGAATTATTCCGATATATAAAATATGAATTCCAATGGCTTTTGCTACTGTAACCTTCCCAACCACGATTTTTTATTCTATTCTCTTCAGTTATTTCGCATAAAAATAACAAATTCTAACGATACTCAAAAAAATAGTGGGTTCCATCGTTTCTATGGTTCCCTTTTAAACGGTGAGGCCCTCTCTATACACCGGAGCCCTTTCTTTCATTTCATCAAAAGGTATTGTGAACTTGTATAGTTCACATTCTTTGGCTCTACCTATCCATTATAGAGTAAATAGCTCTTTTCACAATAAGAGTTATCCATACAGTGACGGCATTTAATTATGAAAGTTGGCTAAGTAGCTGACCCTGTTAGTCCGTTCTTTTAAGATAAAAGAGCATAAGCCTTTTTCTTTTTATTACTATTTCCTCCGCTTAATGGATAACCATTTTCTACCAATGGGGGAATTGCTTCTTAATTTCCAATTTAGATGATTGGATTTGCACCAAAGGAAACCAGAAATTCCATATACCATAGAAATCTAGGATAGAGAAGCTCTATCCTATTCATTGGTACCGATCATGGATACTTCAAAAATTGTCTTATTTGTTTGAACTCATGATCTGAACGAGTCACACATACACCCTAGCACATGTTCCTCGACGCTGAGGACATCCCTTAAGCGCGGGTGATTTTCTAGCATTTCGTATTGGCTGTCTTGCATTTCTAATAAGTTGTTTAACCGTTGGCATGTCGTATGTATATAGAAAAAAAGGATTGGTTTAGATCGATCTTAACCTGATGATTGATCATCATGAAGTATTTCTATTTTCTATTAAATCGCAGAAAACCTGAATTTAGGTTTGAAATAAATTTACAAGAAATCCGGCCACTACCAATCCTTAAACATTTCGGGAAACCACACTGGATCAGTATCGCAGTGCTCGTCAATCATTTCATCCCCTACAATATCGACAAGTCCATAAGCTTTGGCTTCGTCTGCTGACATAAAAACATCCCTTTCCATGTCTTCGGATACAACCCAAAAAGGCTTGCCTGTTCTTAGGGCATAAACCCTTGTGATCATTTCGCGAACTTTGTGTAACTCTTCCACTTCTAGTAAAAATTCTGGTGTCCTTGCCCGATAATAAGCACTAGCAGGTTGGTGAAGCATAATCCTCGCGTGAGGGAATGCTATACGCTTGGTGGGTTCGCCTCCAAGCAGAATGAAGGATGCCATGGACGCAGCCATTCCGAGGCATATTGTATATATATCTGGTGTCACCGTTTGCATCGTATCAAAAATCGCCATTCCTGAGATTAGCCACCCGCCGGGGGAGTTTATAAACAAAAAAATATCGCTAATTCCATCTTCTATACTGAGATATACCATGAGACCTGTAATATGATTCGTGACCTCGCAACGAATCTCTTGACCTAAAAAAAGTGTCCTTTCTCGATACATAACATTGTATAAGTCAACCCAAGTCGCTTCTTCATCTCCGGGAATCCGGTAAGGTACTTTTGGAACACCAATGGGCATATTAGATTAATATTATTAAATTTAAGTAAGAAAACTACACTTTAATATGGAAACGTAAGAATGGAAGAGAAAGAAAGAATCCGCAGTTTATTGTCTTCATTTTTTTTTTTTCTTATTCTATATGAATACTATAGATTCTATTAATACGTAGATTGAAATAATACATATAAGGAAGGTAAGACAGAAAGAAAAAGGAATCGGTGATTGGAATGATAAACAAAGAGGGATAGGGATCTATTCTTCGTTTTTTCCAAATAGGCCAAGCTACCCATTGCATATTGGCACTTATCGAGTATAGAATAGATCTGCTTCTCTTTCTTCTTACGAACAGAATTGGCTTCTTATTTTTAATGGAATAAAATAAATATTCACGCTTTCTGACACAGAATCCCCCTAGAGGGGTTAGGTACATAGGATATGGATAGTCTTTTCCAATGCGATAAAATAAAGCGACATCGTGTCTATTTTTCTTTGCTAAAGGGGTATTTCCATGGGTTTGCCTTGGTATCGTGTTCATACTGTTGTATTGAATGATCCGGGTCGATTGCTTTCGGTGCATATAATGCACACAGCTTTAGTTTCTGGTTGGGCCGGCTCGATGGCTTTATATGAATTAGCGGTTTTTGATCCCTCTGATCCTGTTCTGGATCCAATGTGGAGACAAGGTATGTTCGTCATTCCCTTCATGACTCGTTTAGGAATAACCAATTCGTGGGGTGGTTGGAGTATTTCAGGAGGAACTGTAACGAATCCGGGTATTTGGAGTTATGAAGGTGTGGCAGGTGCGCATATTGTGTTTTCTGGCTTGTGTTTCTTGGCAGCTATCTGGCATTGGGTATATTGGGACCTAGAAATATTCTGTGATGAGCGGACAGGAAAACCCTCTTTGGATTTGCCCAAGATCTTTGGAATTCATTTATTTCTTGCAGGGGTGGCTTGCTTTGGCTTTGGCGCATTTCATGTAACGGGTTTGTATGGTCCTGGGATATGGGTGTCCGATCCTTATGGACTAACTGGAAAAGTACAAGCTGTAAATCCAGCGTGGGGTGTAGAAGGTTTTGATCCTTTTGTTCCGGGGGGAATAGCTTCTCATCATATTGCTGCGGGTACATTGGGCATATTAGCGGGCCTATTCCATCTTAGTGTCCGTCCGCCTCAACGTCTATACAAAGGATTACGTATGGGCAATATTGAAACTGTACTTTCCAGTAGTATCGCTGCTGTTTTTTTTGCAGCTTTCGTAGTTGCCGGAACTATGTGGTATGGGTCAGCAACTACCCCAATCGAATTATTTGGGCCTACTCGTTATCAGTGGGATCAGGGATACTTTCAGCAAGAAATATATCGAAGAGTTAGCGATGGGTTAGCCGAAAATCTTAGTTTATCAGAAGCTTGGTCTAAAATTCCCGAAAAATTAGCCTTTTATGATTATATTGGTAATAATCCGGCAAAGGGGGGATTATTCAGAGCAGGCTCAATGGACAACGGGGATGGAATAGCTGTTGGATGGTTAGGACATCCCGTCTTTAGAGATAAAGAAGGACGCGAGCTTTTTGTACGCCGTATGCCTACTTTTTTTGAAACATTTCCGGTTGTTTTGGTAGATGAAGAGGGAATTGTGAGAGCGGACGTTCCTTTTAGAAGAGCAGAATCAAAATATAGTGTTGAACAAGTAGGTGTAACGGTGGAGTTCTATGGTGGCGAACTTAATGGAGTAAGTTATTCTGATCCTGCTACTGTAAAAAAATATGCGAGGCGTTCCCAATTAGGGGAAATTTTTGAATTAGATCGGGCTACTTTGAAATCGGATGGTGTTTTTCGCAGCAGTCCAAGGGGTTGGTTCACTTTTGGTCATGCTACCTTTGCTTTGCTCTTCTTTTTCGGACACATTTGGCATGGCGCTAGAACCTTGTTCCGAGATGTTTTTGCTGGTATTGATCCAGACTTGGATGCTCAAGTGGAATTTGGAACATTCCAAAAAGTTGGAGATCCAACTACAAGGAGACAAGCAGTCTGATACCACATTGCTATGGTATCTTTCATCTCTCTTTTTTGATTTGACATGGGAAACATCTCCCATCCTTTCTTTGACTCTTTTTCTTTCTTTATCTTTATATGGGAAAAGATCCCAAATGACAAATGAATAGGTGTGGAAGTTATAATTGTAAATAAACCACGATCGAATCTATGGAAGCATTGGTTTATACGTTCCTTTTAGTTTCGACTTTAGGGATAATTTTTTTCGCTATCTTCTTCCGAGAACCACCTAAGGTTCCGACTAAAAAAATGAAATAATTTCATTGAAGTAAGAAGTCTCCCAGATGGGGAGACTTCTTACTTCAATTAGTCCCCGTGTTCTTCGAATGGATCTCTTAATTGTTGAGAGGGTTGCCCAAACGCGGTATATAAGGCATACCCAGTAAAGCTTACAAGTAAACCAGATATGGAGATGGCGACTAAAGTTGCTGTTTCCATTTTTATAGAATTTCAAGATTACAATGGATCCACGAAAAGATCTTGTATTTACAACTACAACGGAATAGTATACAAAGTCAACACCAATGATTAAATAGAATTTATGGCTACACAAACCGTTGAAGATAGTTCTAGACCTGGGCCAAGACGAACTCGCGTAGGTAGTTTATTGAAACCCTTGAATTCGGAATATGGGAAAGTAGCTCCGGGTTGGGGGACTACTCCTTTTATGGGGGTCGCAATGGCTTTATTCGCGATATTCCTATCTATCATTTTAGAAATTTATAATTCTTCTGTTTTACTGGACGGAATTTTAATGAATTAGGTTTCTACTAACTAAAACTACGAAGTCATTGTTTTTCCATCCAAAAAAGCCTTTCTACTTTAAGCTATACATTTCTAGACATTCTGGTAGTTCGACCGTGGAATTTTTTTGTTTTGGTATCTCTGGAATATGAGTGTGTGACTTGTTAGAATGGATCCTATTGATAATACATAGAAAGGGCCTGTTATCTCTATCAAGATGATTCTAATTCGTCGGATATTTTTTATTCTAGTATCTGGAACACGAAATAGATAGAGTGGATCAAGAAAAAAAATGGAACTATGATTCATACTCACTATTCAGACCTCGCAACCAGACTGAAAAAAATTCAAGTAGTTTTTAATAAAAAAAAGAAATTTTCTTCCTTCCAATTTTGTTTGCCCAAAAGACAACTTTTTTTTTCTCTCGATTTTGTCGAGTTATTACACGGATTCAATAAATGATCATCAAGCGGTTCTTATTCGAAGAACCCTTGCCTTTTGGTTAGCTTGAGACTCAATCATCGTGGCTCTAGTATGAATCTAAGGTTTTAATTGAACTGATTCATAGGATCGCAACAAGATAATTTCTATCAGAAAACTACTAGAATTTTTGCTTTATTTATTTACTAGTAAAACAAGAGTAAATCTGCATTACGCAAAAAAAAAAAGAAATCCAAAATAGGGAAGAGAAAAGTCAAGAAGCCTCTAATGACCAACATAAGGGAAAGAAAGAAAGACAGATGAGCCAACTTGAGATTTTTTGGCATTATCATCACAAAGAATAAGTTCTGGATTTTTCTTATTTCATATCTTCAAGGCAAATCGACCCAATCCAGTGGCTGATGAAGTTTTGAACCTTTTTTTCTAATATCCGTTGAAAATTTGTGTGTTTCTGCTTGAGCCGTACGAGATGAAATTTTCATATACGGTTCTCGGAGGGGGACTCGGGTTAGTTACCTATCTCAATAAAGTATATGATTGGTTTGAGGAACGTCTTGAGATTCAGGCAATTGCGGATGATATAACTAGTAAATATGTTCCTCCTCATGTCAACATATTTTATTGTTTAGGGGGAATTACACTTACTTGTTTTATAGTACAAGTCGCTACCGGTTTTGCTATGACTTTTTACTACCGCCCAACCGTTACAGAGGCTTTTTCCTCGGTTCAATACATAATGACCGAGGCCAACTTTGGTTGGTTAATCCGATCAGTTCATCGATGGTCAGCAAGTATGATGGTTCTAATGATGATCCTGCACGTATTTCGTGTGTATCTCACAGGTGGATTTAAAAAACCCCGCGAATTAACTTGGGTGACAGGTGTGGTTTTGGGTGTATTGACTGCATCGTTTGGTGTAACTGGTTATTCTTTGCCTTGGGATCAAATTGGTTATTGGGCAGTCAAAATTGTGACAGGTGTACCTGAAGCGATTCCGGTAATAGGATCGCCTTTAGTGGAGTTATTACGTGGAAGTGCTAGTGTGGGCCAATCCACTTTGACTCGTTTTTATAGTTTACATACCTTTGTACTGCCTCTGCTTACTGCCGTATTTATGTTAATGCACTTTCCAATGATACGTAAGCAAGGTATTTCGGGTCCTTTATAGGGAAGCCATATCATAGAGAAAGATAATTCGAATTTTCATATATCATATCGGGTAGGTTGTGGTATTTCATTGCTACAAACATGGGTTATTGTAAAATAAGACATGTCATTTGGATACTTTTCTTCAACTCCGAAGTATTTTGATACAAATAGTTGAAGTTCATTTTATGAAAGAAAATAAGGCGGATTATGGGAGTGTGTGACTTGAATTATTGATTTGGCCATGCAGATAAAGAATTGGATCTGCCACATTAGAATTCACAACCAAAGGTGTCTCCGCATCCAATCAACACGTAAGTCCCCTATCTAGGAAGGATAGGCTGGTTCACTTGAGGAGAATATTTTCTATGATCATACCCCAACCATGTCATCCATGAACAGGCTCCGTAAGATCCCATAGAGTGGAAATAGAATAAGTCATGTGACATGATCCAATTCTCTATTTATTACACTTACTTTTTTTATTATAGTATGGAAATGCATTCATTTTCTTTGCATCGATTGCGATCCGCAATACTATCGGAGTAAAAGAAGGTATCTAAAGAAGAACGTAGGCTAGACTTTTTGATTTTTTATTAGTAACAAGTAAATACTTTGTTTGGACGTAAGAAACTTGCGATATTGAGGGGATAAACACCAACTAATCAAGAGACATGAGACAATCCACAAAGCAATTGATCATGATCAAATTTGCAAGCCAACTTGGATATTGAGCATTTACCCATAAGAATAAGATTCTTTTCAATAAGTAGTTGTAGGTGCAACTTCGGAAAAGAGAATCTGATAAAGCTTTTCTTACCTAGAGTCATTGAGTCATTATATACCTTATTCTATTATGGATCTTCCACGGTCTTTTTTCTTTCATTCTTGCTCGAGCCGGATGATGAAAAATTCTCATGTCCGGTTCCTTTGGGGGATGGATCCTAAAGAATTCACCTATCCCAATAACAAAGAAACCTGACTTAAATGATCCTGTATTAAGAGCAAAATTAGCTAAAGGGATGGGACATAATTATTACGGGGAACCCGCGTGGCCCAACGATCTTTTATATATTTTTCCAGTAGTAATTCTAGGTACTATTGCATGTAATGTAGGTTTAGCGGTTCTCGAGCCGTCAATGATTGGTGAACCGGCGGATCCGTTTGCAACTCCTCTGGAAATATTACCCGAGTGGTACTTCTTTCCCGTCTTTCAAATACTCCGTACAGTACCCAATAAGTTATTGGGCGTTCTCTTAATGGTTTCTGTGCCAACGGGCTTATTGACAGTACCCTTTCTAGAGAATGTCAATAAATTCCAAAATCCATTTCGTCGCCCAGTAGCTACGACCGTTTTTTTAATCGGTACTGCAGTAGCTCTTTGGTTAGGTATTGGAGCAACATTACCCATTGAAAAATCCTTAACTTTAGGTCTTTTTTAGGGATTTTTCAGGTTGATTCATTCAACCGTGAAGTACCGTGCATAGGTATCTAGGAAATAGTTACTTCCAAGTGAATCTTCCCTAGATACCTAAAATCCATTTTATTATGATCCATTTCGCGAAAATATAGATTGTGCCAAAGATGCAAAATTGTTTTCTTTTTATTCTAACTCGAAAAAGAAGAAGAGGAAAAAATTGCAATGGATTTAAAACGAGAACTTATTCTTAGGTAAATCGATTGGGAGATGCTTCTCTAGAGTGTCCCATATCTGTTTTCCATCTTCCATACGAAAACTGTCAATTCTCATAAGATCTTCTTCAGTCTTACTCAAAAGGTCCAATAGTGTATGTATATTGGCCCTTTTGAGACAATTATACGTTCTAGAAGGCAATTCTAATTGATCAATAAAAATGCAATTCAATGGAATTCCTTTTTTGTTTTTCTTTAGATTAGTTAATCTTTTTTGAAAGGTTAAAAGGGGTGGAGTAAACCTGTTTTTATTTTCTTCGAAACTAGTGCCCTCTTCCTCCGCGTGTAGAAAAGGAAGAAATAAATCAATCAAATTACGAGAAGCCTCATAAAGCGCTTCCTTAGGGGTTAAACTTCCATTCGTCCATATTTCTAGAAAAAGTATCTCGTGTTTTTCATTTCCATTCCCACAAGAAAAAATACTATAATTCACATTTCGAACAGGCATGGATACAGCATCTATGGGATAACTTCCGTCTTGAGAGTTCTTTCTGAGTTCCGTGTGATATCCGCGATCTCTCTTGATCTGTAACTCAATACAGAAATCAATGGGCTCTGTCAAGTTAGCTATAGGTTGTGCCGTATCAACGATCTCTACGGAAGGTGGTAAGATGATATCTTGAGCAGTTATGTATCTAGGACCTTTGACGCAAATTGATGCGTCTCTAACTCCATAGAGATTACTTCTCAATACAATTTCTTTCAAATTTAGTAAAATTTCTTGTACGGATTCTTCAATACCAGCTATTGTAGAATATTCGTGTGGCACGCTCCCAAATTTTGCACGTGTGATACATGTTCCTTCTATTTCTCCAAGTAAAGCTCTTCGCAAGGCAATACCGACGGTATCCGCTTGACCTTTTCTAAGCGGGGACAAAATGAAACGACCATAATAAAGACGCTTACTATCTACTCTTGATTCAACACACTTCCACTGTAGTGTTTGAGTGGATCCTGCTACCTCCTCTCGAACCATAATAGACTAGTATTATTATTTGATCATTGAATCGTTTATTTCTCTTGAAAGCGTTTTAATTCTTTTACAGACGTCTTTTTTTAGGAGGTCGACATCCATTATGCGGCATAGGTGTTACATCGCGTATACAACTTAATCGTACACCACTTTTAGCAATGGCTCGTAATGCGGCATCTCTTCCACTACCAGCACCCTTTACCATAACTTCTGCTCGTTGCAAACCCACTGTACGAATAGCATCTACTGCTGTTCTTTGACCAGCATAGGGTGATGCTTTTCTTGAGCTTTTGAATCCACAAGTACCCGCGGAGGACCAGAAAACCACCCGACCTTGCGGGTCTGTAACAGTTATAATGGTATTGTTGAAACTAGCTTGAACATGAATAACTCCTTTTGTTATTCTACGTGCACTTTTCCGTAAACTAAAACGCGCATTCCTACGCAAACCAATACGCACTCTCCTACGTGAACCAATTTTTGGTATAGCTTTTGTCATATTTTATTATCTCATAAATATGAGTTAGAAATAACAAAAAGAAAAAAAGATACAAAGATATCCGTTTCAGGGTAAAATATATCCTTTACTTTAATTATTAATTATTTTATTTGGAATTTGGACGTTTCCGCGGGTACTTTTTTTACTTTTTAGAAAGTAAAGTTCTTTTTCGAAAGATTACCCCTGCCTTTGTTTATGCTTCGGATTGGAACAAATGACTCTAATTCGTCCACGCCTACGAATCAGTCGACATTTTGTACAAATTTTACGAACGGAAGCTCTTATTTTCATATTTCCGTATTCCTTTCTTAAACTATGAATCTAATCTTTGGGAAAAAATGAGTCTCTTCGCTTGAATTTTGGAACTTTGAATTTATTACCCTAGAAAAAAGAAAAACCTAATCCTTTGAATCTTTGGTATCCTTCAAATCTTCGGTATCCTTCAAATCTTCGGTATCCTTCGAGTCTTCGGTACGCTTCGAATCCTTATGGGGAAGTCTATAAATTATACGTCCTTTGCTTGAATCATAACGACTTACTTCAATTTTGACCCTATCCCCCATCAGTATTCGTATAGAACTAGACCGGATCTTTCCTGAAATATAGCCCAGGATGATGGTGTCATTCTCTAGGCGAACGCGGAACATTCCGTTGGGTAGGGCTTCCGTAACTAAACCTTCGAAAGTGACTTTTGCTTCTCTCGGTTTTTTTTTTTCTCTCCTATTTTTTTTTTCTGTCATATTTTTTTTTTCCCTATTTTTCTATTTTGATTTTCAAATAAAAAAAAACGTTGTATTTTTATTTGAAAAATAGGAAGTTCGAGATAGAATTCGAGTACTATAGGAGGGGCGATTACCATATATAACATAAGACTTCTCCCCCAATTCTGTTTAGTCGAGCTTCTCGATCTGTCATTATACCTCGAGAAGTAGAAAGAATAGCAATTCCCATTCCGCCCAAAACTTTAGGAATTCCTTGATAGTTGGCATAAATTCGTAAGCCGGGTCGGCTGATACGCTTTAAAAAGGTTCTAGTTCTATATATTCCTTTTCTAGTCTTTCTCTTTTGATGTCGCAAAGTTGAAACCAAGAAATATCTGTTACTTTCCTGATGTTTCCGAACACTTTCAATAAAACCCTCTCGTAGAAGTATTTTAACAATGTTTTCGGTAATATTTGTAGATACTACTCGAACTGTTCCTTTTTTATTCATGTCCGCGTTTCTTATAGAGGTTAGTAAATCAGCAATAGTGTCCTTGCCCATAAGACTCTAATTCTAGGTTCCTCCTAATTTTTCTATAATCAACATGTTTTCTTTTTTTTTCTTTTACTTTTGGATTTTAAAGCATATACGTGAGACATAATCTACTAATTTTTTCTTTGATCTATATCTCGCCTACTAGTATTTATAATACTTCAGGAGCTAATGAAACTATTTTAGTAAAATTCAATTCTCTCAATTCCTCGGCGATCGCGCCAAAAACTCGAGTTCCTTTTGGATTTCCTTTTTGATCAATGATAACCGCTGCATTGTCATCATAGCGTATTATTATACCGTCTTCGCATTTGAACTCTTTACATGTACGTACAATTACAGCTCGAATTACTTCGGATCTTTCTAGAGGCATTTGGGGCACTGCGTCTTTGATTACAGCAACAATAACATCACCAATACGAGCATATCGCTGATTACTAGCAGCTCCTATGACTCGAATACACATCAATTTTCGAGCTCCACTGTTATCTGCTACATTTAAAAGGGTCTGAGGTTGAATCATATTATTTTGATTTCAATTTGTTATTTCTATGCAAAAGGATGAAAGAAATATTGTCTATCCATAAAAAAAACCTGGTTTTTTTTATCTTCAATACTCCTTTTTTGGGATGCTATATCTCTAATCGAAGAAATTGACTTCGTATGGGCATTTTACTGGCAGCTATGGAGATAGCTGCTCTAGCTACAGTTTCGGATACTCCGCCCATTTCATAAAGTATTCGACCTGGTTTAACAACGGCTACCCAATATTCGGGGGATCCCTTTCCTGAGCCCATACGTGTTTCCGTGGGTCTTAGTGTAACCGGTTTGTCGGGAAATATACGTACCCATATTTTTCCACCACGACGTGCATATCGTGTCATTGCTCTTCGTCCTGCTTCTATCTGTCTCGACGTGATCCAAGCGGGTTCAAGTGCTTGCAGAGCATATCTACCAAAACAAATATGATTGCCTCGGCAGGATTTTCCCTTCATTCTTCCTCTATGTTGTTTACGAAATCTGGTTCTTTTGGGGTTATAGTTGATGGTTCTTTCTTAGTTCCATCTCTACTGCAAAACTGGACATGAGAGTTTCTTCTCATCCAGCTCCTCGCGAATGAAATGAGAAAGCGTGCAAATTTCTCTAATTCCATAATATTTTGGAATATTATGGATAGATGCACATTAATAGATAATAGAAAAAGTTAGGGTTTTTTTAATATTGAATTTGTTAAAATAGAAAAATATATAGTCAAGAAAGAAGATCTAGAATATATCTAGATGTGTGTGTCTATTTATCTATATTCTATATTTATAGATAATGTAATCTTTCTTAAAAAAAAAAATCTCCTTATTTTGACTCTTATTGAATCGCGGGAAAGTATTCTAATTCAATAAAGATTTCGCGGGCGAATATTTACTCTTTCCTGTCTTATTTGTTAATTTATAACCTTACCAAATAAGGCAATTTTTTTGGTTTGTTCCGCCATCCCACCCAATGAAGTCTTAGGATTCTTTTCAAAAAAATCCTATGCAGTCATAGGTTCTGTCGTTCCCACTACTTCTCCTTTAATGGTTAGGTCTGAATCCCACAATGGAGCTTTCCAAAAATTTCTTTCCGAGTCAATTTTCTCAGTTTTATTAACCCGGGCCGCTCTTTATTTTATTATTGCTTAAAATTTCTATTTTTTGTTTCAAGTTACGATTTCGAATTCTCTGTTATTTTTATTATATTGATGCTTTATCACATTGCCTTTTATGATGTAACTCATAGACCATACATATTGGAATCCTATATCTTTCTTATTCTTCTTCCTTCTTTCTATCATCCCTCCTTTTATCCACATCCCTTTAGTTTTGCTTCACAACCTAGAATCCGTTTTCTTTTTTAGAGAAAAAATTGCAGTTGCTACAACTATATGATAGATCTACTCATTTATGATAGATGTATTTATTCATCATATAGTGACTGTTTCTTAGTTAGGATCTCGACAATACGAAGCAATAGGTTGGTTATTAGTTAATTTTCTATAATTACTAAGTTTTTTCTTTTTCTATTTATAGTAGGGTTCAGTCAATTTTTTTTGAATCTCCATTTTTGACTCTAAAGAAAAAACTAACGAGTCACACACTAAGCATAGCAATTATATTAAAAGATTTATCAATTTTCATTAAATTTTCATTAAATCTTATAGAAAGAGGTAGAATTTCTTCTTTTTTTTCAGGGATTTCAGGAAAAATAAGGCTCTTGTCTTTTTTTATTCTATCACTGAACAGAATGGGAAGACAAGGTTAGTTATTCTTCGTCTACGAATATCCAAATTTTTACACCTAATACTCCATAGATAGTTCGAATTGGATAGCAGCAATAATCAATTTTAGCGCGAATTGTTTGGAGGGGAAGTCTACCCTTTTTGATGCATTCGGCACGTGCAATTTCTTTCCCTGCGAGACGACCTGCAATTTTTACTTTTACCCCCCTTATATCTGCTTTTTTAGTTAATTCAATGGCTTTTTTCATTGCCTTTCGGAATGAAACTCTATTTTTTAATTGGAAAGCTATATATTCTGCAAGAATGTTAGGTTGTCTATAAGGTTCTTTAACTTTTTCAATAGCAATATTAAGTCTCTGGTTTACAGAATTAACTTCCTTTTGTAGATCTTTCTCTAATTCTTCGATTGCTCCTTTTTTCTTTAATAAATTGGGGAATCCAATATGGATTATGACGTGGATCGTATCGATTTCTTTTTGAATTTCTATACGTGTAATTACTTCAGAACTTGAGCCTGAGTCCATTTTTCTATTATGTGTAATTACTTCGGAACTTGAGTCTGATTCTATTTTTCTATTCGAGCCTTTTTTCCTATTCTTTTGTATATAGTTCTTGATACAATTCCGTATTTTTTTATCTTCCTGTAGACCTTCAGAATAATTTTTTGGTTGTGCGAACCAAAAGGAATGGTGATTTTGGGTTGTACCAAGTCTGAAACCGAGTGGATTTATTTTTTGTCCCATATTTTTCTATTCTATTTTTTTTTACTGAGAATCGAAATCTAAGATGGATCTAAAGATTATTTGGATTTCTTTACTATATTTAGTACAATTGTTATATGACACATGGTTTTTTTTATGGGAGAACTACGTCCTCGAGCTCGAGGTCTGAATTTTTTCATGATAGTACTCCTACTGACTTCGGCTTTAGCGATGAATAAATTCGCTTTGTCGAAATCCCTGTAATGAGTAGCATTTGCTGCTGCCGAATAAACCAACTTTAGGATGGGATAAGATGCTCGATAAGGCATGAGGTTCAGTATCATAACAGTTTCCTCGTAGTAACGCCAGCGAATCTCATCAAGAACTCTTTGTGCTTTGAAAACAGACATATGGATGCGTTTTTGTGCTTTGAAAACCCGTTCGAACTTAAGTAGACGATCGGTTGGAACTTTCCTTGCGAGTTTCCTTAGCCCACTCTTCTTCTTCTTTATCCTAGGGGTATACTTTACCAGTTTGAAACTTGTCATAAATAAGGTTATTCCCCGCCTACCTTTGTTTTTTTTATTTTGAATCTTTCTATTCTGAATTCAGTTAACGACGAGATTTAGTATCTTTTCTTGCACTTTCATAACTCGTGAAATGCCGAGTAGGCACGAATTCCCCCAATTTGCGACCTACCATAGGATTTGTTATGTAAATAGGTATATGTTCCTTTCCATTATGAATCGCGATTGTATGGCCAACCATTGCGGGTAGAATGCTAGATGCCCGGGACCACGTTACTATTGTTTCTTTCTCCTCCTTCATATTGACCTTTTCGATTTTTGCCAATAAATGATGAGCTACAAAAGGATTCGTTTTTTTTCGTGTCACAGCTGATTACTCCTTTTTTCCATTTTAAAGAGTGGCATTCTATGTCCAATATCTCGATCGAAGTATAGAGGTCAGAATAAATAGAATAATGATGAATGGAAAAAAGAGAAAAATCCTTTAGCTGGATAAGGGGCGGATGTAGCCAAGTGGATCAAGGCAGTGGATTGTGAATCCACCATGCGCGGGTTCAATTCCCGTCGTTCGCCCATCGCATTATTGCAAATTCCAAAAATGCAATTTTCCATATTCCTAGTTACGTATTTACTTACGGCGACGAAGAATAAAACTATCACTATATTTTTTCCTTTTCCTAGTTCTTCTTCCAAGCGCAGGATAACCCCAAGGGGTTGTGGGTTTTTTTCTACCAATGGGGGCTTTCCCTTCACCGCCCCCATGGGGGTGGTCCACAGGGTTCATAACTACCCCTCTTACTACGGGGCGTTTACCTAGCCAACACTTAGATCCGGCTCTACCCAAACTTTTTTGGTTCACCCCAACATTACCCACTTGTCCGACTGTTGCTAAGCAATTTTGGGATACCAAACGGACCTCCCCAGATGGTAATCTTAAAGTGGCCGATTTACCCTCTTTTGCAATCAGTTTCGCTACAGCACCTGCTGCTCTAGCTAATTGCCCACCCCTTCCACGTGTGATTTCTATGTTATGTATGGCCGTGCCTAAGGGCATATCGGTTGAAGTAGATTCTTCTTTTCTCTCAAAAAACCCCTTCCCAAACTGTACAAGCTTCTTCCAAAGCATACAGCTTTCTAGATGTATATGACGATCTCTAGACAGATGGATCTTATATGAATCGTATGATGAAGTACCACATGAGTGGATATATAGGAAAGGAATCCAAATCTGCCGAATCGCTCATGTTATGATCTTCTACATCCTAGGTCTCCGCGTTCCGTCATCTGGCTTATGTTCTTCATGTAGCATTCAGATCGAATGACTCTATGAAATTACGTCGATACTTCCACATATTATGGGTAACGTAGGAGACATCCCTATTTTCCCCGGGGGGTCTTAATTACCACTGCTTAGCTTTCAATTCGCCTCTGACCATCAAATTAAATGTGAATAACCCGTCCTCCTCTCTTTGAAACAAGGGGCGCTTCCGGTTCTGTGCGTGCTTCAAACAATTTTGTCTTCTCCATATTACCATATCTCTAGAGTCAATAATTTTCTATGAGGAACTACTGAACTCAATCACTTGCTGCCGTTACTCAACAGTTTTCTGTTGAGGTCTATCCCGTAGAGGTAGTCAAATTGGATCAGTGATCGATTTCTAGGTTTCGTCGTAAACCTAATTGGTTACTTCCAATTACGTAAATCAATAGTTCAAACCGCACTCAAAGGTAGGGCATTTCCCATTGATATAGGAACTTTTGTACCAGAAACAATAGTATCTCCAATTAGAGCCCCTCTGGGATGTAAAATATATCTCTTCTCACCATCCCCATAGTGTATGAGACAAATGTATGCATTTCGATTAGGATCGTATTCTATGGTTACGATTCTACCAGATATGTCTTTTTGATTCCGTCGAAAATCGATTTTACGGTATAGGCGCTTATGACCTCCCCCTCTATGCCTTGCGGTAATGATTCCTCTGGAATTACGACCTTTACCACAACGGTGCCGTCCATGGATCAAATTATTTCGTGGATTGGATTTCACTTGCCTGTCTACGGTTCCCTTGCGTGTGCTCGGGATAGGTGTTTTGTATAAATGTTTCGCCGTATTATTAAGTATTCTCCTTTAGTTTTTTTCTCTATCTAGAAGTGGAATAGAATAACCCGGTTGAAGGGTAATGATCATACGTCTGTAATGCATTGTATGTCCCAGAATAGGTCCCATTCTTCTACCCTTTCCGGGTAGTCGATGGCTATTCACAGCTACTACCTTAACACCAAAGAAGAGTTCGACCCAATGCTTTATTTCTGTCTTAGTGAATCCCGATTCGACATTAAAAGTATATTGATTCTTTCCCAATAAACGAAGACTTTTTTCTGTAAATACTGCGTATTTGATTCCATCCATAAATCGACTTTCCCTCCTATGCTCTGAGTTCCAGTATCGATAAGAATTCGAGTTCTTATTGTTCTTATGTTATGGTATGAATATACCATACCAATTCGTTATGTATGGATGATGGATGAGATTCCATGGATAGAGAGCCAGTTCCAATAGACTTATGGAACGTTCCCGTTCGCGTGCATCCAGCAGGAATTGAACCCGCAAATTTACCAATTATGAGTTGGGCGCTTTAACCATTCAGCCATGGATGCTTAACAGGGATCATCGTACATCGTAAATAACCCATTTTCATATAGAAAGACATATCATAGAAAAATGAAATCGAAAATATTCGGAGATGGCAAATATTCGGAGATGACTATGAAAACACCTCTCTGGATCCTCGAATTGAAAGAGAGATTGAGAGGGATCAAGAATCCTAATTCTCGCTATTTGGAATGGATCCAATTCTATTGAGTCTGACTCATAGTGATCATTTCTCTTTAGCAAAGAATGACCTTGGTTATCAAAGGATTGAACAACCGGGATCCATTTACTTATGATACCTAGTTGACATTGATAACAAGGATCTAATGAATTATGAGTTTAATAGATCCTCTTTAGCAGAAAGACGTATATTCCTTGCTCATTATCAGACAATCACTTATTCCCAAACCTCGTGTGGGGCTAATCGTTTTCATTTACCATCTCATGGAAAACCCTTTTCGTTCCGCTTAGCCCTATCGGGTATTTTAGTGATAGGTTCTATAGGAACTGGACGATCCTATTTGGTCAAATACCTAACGAAAAATTCCTATTTTCCTTTCATTAAGGTACGAGGGCTTCTTATTCCACAAGAACGAAAGCACCTTTTCATTCTTTCATATACTAGGGGTTTTTACTTGGAAAAGACAATGTTCCATACTAAAGGATTCGGGTCCATAACCACGAGTTCCAGTGCACTAGATCTTGTAGCACTTAGCAACGAGGCCCTATCCATTAGTATTCCACATAAGAAATCCATTATAGAAACTAATACAATTAGATTGGCTCTTCATAGACAAACTTGGGGTTTGCGAGCCAAGGTAAGACCGGCTCGGGATCATGGGACCCTTTTCTATCAGATAGGAGGGGCTCTTGTACAAAATAGACTTCTAAGTAATAACCCCATAGAATCTATCTATATAAAGATAAAGAGGCAATCGTGTCAGGAAGCGGGTTTTTCTTTGGCCAAAGGGTACTTCGAACTTGGAACGAGCATGAAGAGATTAACGAGACTTCTTTCTCTTTTGAGTTTTTCTGGCGGACCGGTCGCGCAAGATCTTTGGTCTTCCCCCGGAACCGATGAAAAAAAGTGGGTCGCTTCTTATGGACTCGCTCAGAATGATTCTTCTCTATCTATAGTTCATGGCCTATTAGAAGTAGAAGGTGCTCTGGTGCAATCCTTACCGACAGAAAAAGATTGCAGTCAGGTTGATAATAATCGAGTGCCATTACTTCGTCGGTCCGAACCAAGGAATCCGTTAGAAATGTTTTGAAATGGATATTGTTCTCTCTTTGATCAGGGATTGCTATATGAAAAGAAGTGGAGTTTGAAAAAGGGAACGGAATGGTCAAACCGGAACTGCTAGAGGAACGAATTTTCAATAGCATAACTTGGGCTCCTAGAATATGGCGCCCTTGGGACAATCTATTTGATTGCAGGGTTTTGTTCCGAAGCAAAGATATCCGCGGAGGCCGGTTCGTTCGTCCTATTCTGATATTCAGGACCAAGAGGTACTGGATTCTCTTTCGGATAGGCCCTGAAAGGAGAAGAAAGGCTGAAATGCCAACGGACCTCTGTCTATTCTCTAATTCACCCGATCCGATAGTACCCGTT